GTTCCCCCCGGTTGGAATAGGTGGGTCAATTCCTTCCCTTAGAACCGTACTTGAGAGTTTCCTACCTCATACGGCTCAGCAATCGATTCTTTTTGTGGTCTCATCTTAATTTACCCTATGCTAACAGAATTAGATTTATGATAAATCTATCTCATTTTTCTTGGGTTAACTAGAAGAAGTTAATTACATAAGAAGTTTCAAATTCTAATTTTTTTGATCAATAATTAGTTTTAGCTTTTCTCCCACCTTCAGAAAAATGAAGTATAGATATCCCCTATATCGTTATAATTTTCTGAAAGGTAACTATCTCGGTTTCATATATGAAATTTATATAGAATCTTTGAAAAAGACTTTCTTCCATAAGAAAAAAGAACTTACTATCTTTGGGATCTGATGCTACACCGCTGCTCAATACTTTAGTGGATCGACTCTATTACATAAGTTGATTCCTAACTTTTTATCCCATATCATGACAAAAGTAAGCAGTTCTTAACTGTATCGACCCAAAAGCTCGCTAATTGATCTTTACGGTGCTTTCTTTATCAATTCGATCCTTTATCCATAGAGTCTAGTATGTAGGCCGTACCTATTTCTTCCTATTTTTTTTGTTATCATGAAGTTTCTTTCCTTGCTACAGCTGATAAAAATCGTTGCTTTGGACGATGCATATGTAGAAAGCCTATTTTTTCTAGTATTGACTAGCCAATTTGGTCTTTTTTTTCCTTCTTTCTATAGTGGAGATAGTCGCACGTAATGACAGATCACAGCCATATTATTAAAAGCTTGTGGTAAGAATGGGTTTCGTTCTAGTGCCCGGAAATAATATTCCAAAGCCTTTGTATGTTCTCCGTTGCTTGTGTGTATAAGGCCTATGTTATAGAGTATATAACTTCGATCATAGGGATCAATTTCTGGTCGCGTAGCTTCATAATAATTCTGTAAAGCTTCCGCATAATTTCCTTCGGATTGAGCCGACATCCGTTACGGTCGTTCATTTTATTCAAAAAATCTCCGTTCCAGAACCGTACGTGAGATTTGCATCTCATACGGCTCCTCCCTTCCGTGCATAGTACTAAGGGGAATAAGCTATGGAATCCTAATTTCCCTATTCTTATTATGAACTGACAGGAGCTGGTATTTTTACAAGAAATCTCTAGCCAGCCTTCCCGCAAGAGGTTTTTTTTTCTTAACACCAATCGTATTAGTGCTAGATAGAAATGATAACTCCAACGATTTCTTTGTCCTCAACGCCTACTATTTCCAGGAATTAGTTACTTCAACGATCTTTGATGGTTATACGGGTATCCAAAGTACAAACGAGATGGATGTTTGTTGTCCCAACCATTCTTGTTAGTCCCGATACCGCTAAGGAAAAGGGTAATTTATAACAAAGTTTTCGTGTTGTTGATTCCTAGTGTAGTGCTTTTTCCCCTATGCCGCCTATTGGTATTAGTGGAGTAGGATTGACCCGCAATACAGAACCTATAGATGTAACCTTTCGTTCAATACTCAAATTGACAATTAAAGTATCTGAGGCTGGATCAATCGAGGATACACGACAGAAGGAGTTGTTCTATCTCCAAACTTTACCTTCACTAAGCGTAGCTTTATTTCAATAATTTGGTTCTTTCTATTCCGAACCGCGTCTTTTTCTCGTAAGACGGAGGTGAGGGCTAAAAAAAAAACAAGAAAAAAGAATCAAATCACACCATCTCTGTAATAGGTAAATGCCTTTTTTTCTCCTGAAGTTGTCGGAATTATTCGTAATAAAATATTGGCTATAATTGAAGAGGTCTTATCAATAAAATTTCCATTTATCCGAGATCTAGGCATAATTCGCAATCCATTCTATAATTCTTCTCATTACTCCTTCGGGGAAAATGCTCCCACAAACAAGGGAATTGTACAGTACAAAATAACATAAAAACAGAAAAATTCTAAAAAAAAGATGTGTACCTTCCGCTCAAATTGTACCCCTTTACCTTTATCAGACAAAGAGAGATAAGAGACTTTTGAATCAGATTGAATTTCATATAAATTTCGTACAAATGAGCGGAGCTATTACTTCATTTCATCTAAGTTGAATAACTAAGAACTTTATTTTACTATAGATTCTTATAACTTAAACTTGAGAAATTTGGATTTGGTTATGATCCAAGAGGGAAAAGGGATGGACATTATACAATTGAAATGAAATAGAAAAATCCATGGTACGATTCATGAATTTGTAATAGATCTATGGGGTAGATGATAAGAGAAGTTGTTGTTGATAAATATCAAATTTGAAAGGAATTTTTTATTTCTATGAAGCCGTTGATTGGTCGTGCCTGTACTGCAATAAAATAATATGAATAACTCGCTATTCACTCGGTTTCTGGTCAATAATAAGATTATGTAGGAGAGATGGCCGAGTGGTTCAAGGCGTAGCATTGGAACTGCTATGTAGGCTTTTTGTTTACCGAGGGTTCGAATCCCTCTCTTTCCGTTTCTGTTAATTCAC